TTAATAGATAGTAAAAACTCCATACAGTTGATCTTTTGAACCCGTTTCAAGCCATGATGCCTAATCAACCAATCTTGGGGTAAACAGTCTCGACTGCTTTGCTTATATTTACTTTCATTTCATTCTTGTACATAGGAAATGAGATTCAATCCCTTTAACTGCAAATAAAAAGCCGTTTTATTTCACTCATATAACTATCTGGTTTAGTTCATCAACCCGAATTCTGAATAAAAAAAGAAAATATATATATTAAACTCATTTAACTTTCTTACTAGAAAGAAAAGAAATAGGGGAAATTTTATGTCTCACCGAATCACACGTAGAGATATTGATAATACACATAGAGTTAATGGTATTTCATAACTAATTGATTGAGCAGCAGCTCTTAAACCACCTAAAAAGGAATATTTATTATTTGATCCATATCCCGACATAAGAAGTCCAACGGGAGCAAGACTTGAAACAGCGATCCATAAAAAAACACCAATACTAAGATCGGCTAGAATAAGGCGATAACCAAAAGGAATTACTGAATAACTTAGTAAAATGGATATGACTGCTATGGATGGTCCGATACTGAATAAACGAGTATCCCCTCTAGATGGAAAAAGATTCTCTTTGAAAAGTAGTTTTACCCCATCTGCTAGAGCTTGAAGAATTCCCAAGGGGCCGGCGTATTCAGGTCCAATACGTTGTTGTATCCCTGCAGATATTTCTCTTTCTAACCAAACAATTACTAGTACACCTAGTGTGATTCCTAATACAAGAGTCAAAATAGGGACAAGCACCCATATGATCCCATAGACTTCTTTTAAGAATTCCAATCTGGAAAACGAATGGATGGCTTGTAGTTCTGTTGTATTATCAATTATCATTTCAACGATCAACTTCTCCCATAATGATATCTATACTACCTAGTATCGTCATAATATCAGCCAATTTCATTCTTTTAACTAACTGAGGCAGAATTTGCAAGTTGATAAAACCCGGTGGGCGAATTTTCCATCTCCAAGGAAAAACACTCTGATCTCCTATCAGAAAAATTCCCAATTCTCCTTTTGGTGCTTCGACTCTTACATAAAGTTCTTGTTTGGACAATTCAAAAGTTGGAGAAGGTTTTTTACTAATAAATCGATATTCAAAATCATTCCATTCAGTATCTTTTACTCTATCAAAGCGTCGGATTTCTAAATTCTCAAAGGGCCCCCCTGGAATTCCTTCCAGAGCCTGTTGGATAATTTTTATGGATTCTGTCATTTCACTGATTCGTACTAAATAACGAGCTAATGAATCCCCTTCTTTTTGCCATTGAACCTCCCAATCAAATTCGTCGTAACACTCATAATGATCAACTTTACGAAGGTCCCATTGTATTCCGGAAGCTCGTAGCATTGGTCCTGATAAACCCCAATTTAGTGCTTCTTCTCCTCCAATAATGCCTACGCCCTCAACTCGTTCTAAAAAAATAGGATTCCGTGTAATAAGCTTTTGATATTCAGCAACCCCTGTTAAAAAATAATCACAAAAATCCAAACATTTATCTATCCATCCATGAGGTAGATCAGCAGCTATTCCTCCGATACGAAAATAATTATGCATCATTCGCATACCGGTGGCAGCTTCGAATAGGTCATATATCAATTCTCGTTCTCGAAAAATATAGAAGAAAGGGGTCTGTGCCCCAATATCTGCCATAAAAGGACCAAGCCATAACAAATGAGAAGCTATACGACTCAACTCCAACATAATGGCTCTGATATAGCTAGCCCTTTTAGGTACTTGAATATTGCCTAGTTGTTCGGGTCCATTTACGGTTATTGCTTCTGTGAACATAGTAGCTAAATAATCCCAACGTGTTACATAAGGCAAATATTGTATAATTGTTCGGTTTTCCGCAATTTTCTCCATTCCTCTGTGTAAATAACCCAATATTGGTTCACAGTCAATAACATCTTCACCATCGAGAGTAACGATAAGTCGAAGAACACCATGCATTGATGGGTGGTGAGGACCCATATTGACTATCATGAGGTCTTTTCTTGTAGTTGGTGCAATCATAAGTTTTTTACCGAGTCATTCTTCCATGAATTGCTGAAAGTAAAAAGAAGTTCATCAAAATTGAAACGCATAAGTTCAAATGATATCACTCTTTAAATTAACGAGTTTTTGTCTCTCGAATATCCAACCGATCAATTAATTCTTTATAACGTACTCTATTTTTTTTTGACAAATAAGCCAGTAATCGTTGACGTTTTCCCAAAATTTTTCGCAAACCTCTCTGAGATGAATAGTCTTTTTTGTGCAATTCCAAATGTGAAGTAAGTCTCCTTATCTTAGTGGTGAAACTGAATACTTGAAATTCAACAGACCCTCTGTTTTCTTCATTTTCTTTTTGAGAAATAACCGAAATAAATGAATTTCTTACCATAAAAAAAAGCCTCCTCTCCCTTTTTACAGATATGGATTTTACCGATCAGTAATAATAATGTCATTCATTTTAATGTGGTATATACAATAATCTAATTCAAATTTCTTTATGAACTCCTAATTTTATCAATTCAAATGAATCAATCCAATTGAAAATTAGATTTAGATAGGGAGAGAAAAGGATTGGCACATTTTCGTATTCACAAAAGCGAAGAATTTAGACCTAAAATGAAGAGGGTTCTGTTGATTCATTTCTAGATCGAATTGATACATTATTCATTTAGTATTGGATATTTAGAATGAAATGTAAGACAGGACGTGTGATGTGTGTATTTATTTGCTTTCATATATCCTATATAGTAGAGGATATATAGGAAAAATGGACTATCAACGAATTTTCAATCGTGGATACAAATGTATCCTTAACATACTGAAACGACTGCCATTATTGGTATCAAACCAATAGCGATTCATACAAGCTAAATCTTCTAATCGATAATTAGGCCAAAGAAAGAACTTCAATTTCATTAATTGATTTGTCTCTCTATCAAGGTGATTACTGTCACCTAGAACTTGGCTGCTATTCTTTTCGTTGCAAAATACAGGATTTCCATCTACATCATTCCTATTCTTTGAATTGAAAGAAATTAGAATTCTTAATTTTCTACGACGCCTAAATGAGAAAATATTTTCAGGAACAAGCAAATCCAAATGATTTTTGTCTCTATTTCTTGTTATTCTTTCATGTGGTGGAATAGATTCATCAAAATTATTCTTAGCAACATATCTTTGCTCTCGGTATCTTTGATTAGTTTGGTGCTTACTCTTATGAACCAACAAAATACCGATGGTTTGATACATAATAAACTGTCCGTCGTTTTTTACAGACAGACGAATGGGTTCGATAATAAATATTCCCTTTTTCATCAATTCTGGAAGAGTTAAATTCTTCTGAATCAGCATTATATCCAAACTCATTTCTCCCCTTTGAATCGAGGATATAGAAATTTTTCTTGGATCTATTAGTCTAAGCAGGAAACAATATACCTTAATATTATTGATCAGTCTTTGATTCAAAGTATCGTCCCATCTCAATTGAAAAAGCAAATAACGTTTCAGGAACAAATCTAGTTCTGCTTCCGTGTTACTTTTGTATTGTTTTTTCTTTTTACCTTTTTTCATGTCCGATCTCGCATAATCTTCTTCAATATCTTTTTGTTGGTTTGAAAGAACGGATCCAAGATCCCCTTGGCTTGTGGTTTTTTTTTCTTCTTGATTTCGATTCTTTATTTTTTTATTCGATGGTATCAAAAAATTTCCCTTTTGCTTTTCATTAATCTTTTGATTTTGATTACTATTTTCATTTCTATTCAAATTTAAAAGAAGTAATTTGCTTGGTATAAACCAAGATTTCGTTTTATATGTATTATAAAGTAACAAAAATTCTGGGAAGAACCAAAGTTCCAGATTCAATATGGGACGCTTTAGTATTTTTTCATTCATCCCCATCCAATCAAAAAAGACTTTTGGGGAGTTTGGTAAATTAATTTCTGGAATCATAAGATAAAAAATATTTTTTTTATCAATTATTTGATAATTATTAGTAACAATCTGAGTATTTTGATTACTATTGGCATCGATCGTGATCCAGGCCTCAATATCGACTTTTTGTCTAAGATCAAAATTGATAATTTTCCAATCAAAATATTTCCTATCGGGAGTTTTTTCCATATATAGAATATCGCCCTTTCCTAGATAATTATTGATAGGGATACTCCTCAGCATATCAAAAAAAGTGTCTTTATATGTGTTGTAATTATAAGAAATCTCTTGATTCTTATTTCCTTCAAACGGCGATCTAGAAATAAATGAGTCCTTTTTATTTTCAGAATTAATCGATTTATATGATAAAAGATCATATTTATAGTATTTTGGAAAATTATCTTTTTGATTCAATAATGAATAGACTTCCAAAATATTTTCTTTTTTGTAATCAATTAATTGGTCTTTTTCATATAAATTCCATTTGCTTAAATTTTTCCTTTTAACCATACGACGTTGATAAACTCCATTCCCCCATTGTTGTGGTATTAATCTAGACCATCTGATCTGAGATAAATCGTATTGATAATGCCCTCTTAACCAGTTTTTCCATTGATTCATTTCAGAACTCGGAAGTCTGTTATCCCTTAATTTAGAATGAACTATTCCTTGTGTTTCAAAAGAATCCTTTATTTCAGGCTTAAGAAAAAAAGGGATTCCTTGATATTGAAGAAATGATTTTAATTTATACAAGTTAATAACTTGGGTTTGTGATAATTTGTAAAATACATATGCTTGTGATAAGTACGATAAGTCATAAAAAATATGTGAATTTGTCTCACTATTACTAATATTATAAAGTGACTTTTTTATAGTCGAAATAAACTCAATTGGATTTTTTTTTTTTTTATTAATTATTTCTTGACTTGTTTCATTATTGTAAATGGATTTATTCATAATTTTTTTTGTTGATTCAAGAAATAATTTTCTCTTTATTCTGGGAATATTAATGATAGATAAAAATATATTTG